ATCCCCCACAACATCTTGATTTTCTTACATACAAAGTATTTACTTGTTACTAATAAAGTCTAGCCCCGTTCTTCCTTAGATCCCTTATTTCACTCCGATAGTATCATAGATCGATGCAGAGGAAATGAATGCATTTCCATACTATAAATAAGTAAGTGGAATAGATAGAACATTGGATCATGCCGCATGACTTATTCTATTCTACAGGATCTTACGGAGCCTTTTCATGCATAACATAATTCGGGTATGATCATAGAAAAGATTCTCCTCAAGCGAACCGGCCTATCCTATGCTACATAGGGGGATTTACGTGGTGGTTGGATGCGGAGACACGTGTGGTTGTGAATTCCAACGTGGCGGATAAAATCATATATCGGCATGGCCCAATCAATAGTTCAAGTCACACACTCCCATAATCCATCCTCTCTTCGGAGAATCCACTTCAACTATTTGTATCAAATAATAAAAAATACTTCAGAGTTGAAGAGAAGTATCCAAAAAAAATGTCTTATTTTTTCAATAATCCATATTTGTAGCAATAAAATACTAAAAAAAATACTATTTGTCCTCCCCGATATGCTATATGAGAAATTACAATGTGATCCGTCTTCTCTATTCTCTATACTTTTAAAATCTCCAAAGTTATAAAGGACCCGAAATACCTTGCTTACGTATCATTGGGAAGTGCATTAACATAAATACGGCAGTAAGAAGAGGCAATACAAAGGTATGTAAACTATAAAAACGGGTCAAAGTGGATTGGCCCACACTAGCACTTCCACGTAATAACTCTACCAAAGGTGATCCTATTACAGGAATAGCGTCCGGTACGCCTGTCACGATTTTTACTGCCCAATAACCAATTTGGTCCCGAGGTAAGGAATAACCAGTTACACCAAAAGATGCAGTCAATACAGCCAGAACCACGCCTGTAACCCAAGTTAATTCGCGGGGTTTTTTAAATCCACCCGTAAGATAGACACGAAATACGTGCAGAATCATCATTAGAACCATCATACTTGCTGACCATCGATGAACTGATCGGATTAACCAACCAAAGTTCGCCTCAGTCATTATGTATTGAACAGAGGAAAAAGCCTCTGTAACGGTTGGACGATAGTAAAAAGTCATAGCAAAACCCGTAGCTACTTGTACTAAAAAACAAGTAAGTGTGATCCCTCCTAGACAATAAAATATGTTGACATGAGGAGGAACATATTTACTAGTTATATCATCTGCAATCGCTTGAATCTCGAGACGTTCCTCGAACCAATCATAGACTTTATTGAGATAGGTAATCCAAGAGGACCCCCCCCCGAGAACCGTATATGAGAATTTCATCTCGTACGGCTCAAACAAAAACACACAAATACTGGGTTCAACGGATATGTAATATAAAGTTCAAAACTTCTTAGTCGCTTGATTCAATATTCAATTTGTCCCAAAGACAGGAAGTCAAAAAAATCCGAATCTCTTCTTTGTGATGATAATGCTAAAAAATCTCAAGTCAGCTCATCTGCCTTTCTTTATGCTGATCGTTATAGGCCTCTTGAATCTTCTCTTTCCTATTTATTTTTTTTTTATTTCATTTTTTTTTTTTTTTTCGTAATGGAGATGACTCTTTTTTTACTATATGATAGGAATTCTCTTGTTGAGACCCTATGAATCAATTCAAACCTCAGATTCATACTAGAACCACGATGATTTAGATTTAGCCCCAAGCTAAACTCAAAGGTTCTCTGAGTCAAAACCGTTTGATCATCACTTAGTCAATGAGTGGATGTAATGACTCAAAAAAATCTAGAGAAAGAGTTGTCCTTCGGACAAAATGAAAATGAATAAGCCTAAAGAAAAATCATTTGATTTAGGAATTAGGAAATACCCATTGGAATTTTTTTTGAGTCCGGTTACGAGGTCTAAGTCTAATATAGTAGATATGAATCATAGTTTCAATATTTATTTTCTTGATATATTCTATATATTCCGTGCTCCAGATATTAGGATAAATATCCGACGGGATAGAATCATCTTGATAGAGATGACAGGACCACTCTCTGTATTATCAATAGGATCAATTATAACAAGTCACACGCTCATATTCCGGAAATACTGAAACAAAGAAATTCCACAGTCGAACTACCAGAACGATCTATCAATCCGAGTCTTAAGTCATTTTTTTGTATTGAAAAACTAAGGCTATATATCTATAGTTTTTATGAACCTAACTCATTGAAATTCCATCCAGTAAAACAGAAGAATTATAAATTTCCAAAATAATAGATAGGAATATCGCAAATAAAGCCATTGCGACTCCCATAAGTGGTGTAGTCCCCCAGCCCGGAGCTACTTTACCATATTCTGAATTCAATGGTTTCAATAAACTCCCTACGGCAGTTGGTTTTGGCTTAGCTCTAGAGCTACCCTCAACGGTTTGTGTAGCCATAAATCTTATTTAATCATTGGTTGAGATCTGTTGACTTTGTATGCCATTCCGTTGTAGTTGTAAATAAACGATCTTATCGTAGATCCATTGCGATCTTGAAATTCTCTCAAAATGGAAACAGCAACCTTAGTCGCCATCTCCATATCTGGTTTACTTGTAAGCTTTACGGGGTACGCCTTATATACCGCTTTTGGGCAACCCTCTCAACAACTAAGAGATCCATTCGAGGAACACGGTGACTAGACTAGTTAAAGTAATGAGCCTCCCATATTGGGAGGCTCATTACTTCAGTTGAAATAATGAAAAATCATTTCATTTTTTAGTCGGAACCTTAGGTGGTTCTCGAAAAAAGATAGCAAAAAAAATTATCCCTAAAGTCGAGACTAAAAGGAATGTATAAACCAATGCTTCCATAGATTCGATCGTGGTTTACTTTACAATTATAGCTTTCATACCTATTCATTTTGGATCATTTACCATAACCATATGGTCAAATGGTAAAGGGAAAGAATCAAAGAAAAGAAGGTGATTCACGTCAATATTTCTCGGGTACCCTATCAAAAAAAATAGAGGCGAAAGATACCGGAGCAATCTTGTATCAAACTACTTGTCTCCTTGTAGTTGGATCTCCAAGTTTTTGGAATGTTCCAAATTCTACTTGAGCATCCAAATCTGGATCAATACCAGCAAAAACATCTCTGAACAAGGTTCTAGCGCCATGCCAAATGTGTCCGAAAAAGAAAAGCAAAGCAAACGTAGCATGCCCAAAAGTGAACCAACCTCTTGGACTGCTACGAAAAACACCATCAGATTTCAAAGTAGCCCGGTCTAATTCAAAAATTTCACCTAATTGTGCACGTCTAGCGTATTTTTTAACAGTAGAGGGATCACTATAACTGACTCCATTGAGTTCGCCACCATAGAACTCAACGGTTACACCTACTTGTTCAACACTATACTTTGATTCTGCTCTTCGAAAAGGAACATCTGCTCTCACAATTCCGTCTCCATCTACCAACACTACCGGGAATGTTTCAAAAAAAGTAGGCATACGGCGTACAAAAAGCTCGCGCCCTTCTTTATCTCTAAAGACAGGATGTCCTAACCATCCAACAGCTATTCCATCCCCGCTGTCCATTGAACCCGCTCTGAATAATCCCCCTTTTGCCGGATTATTACCAATGTAATCATAAAAAGCTAATTTTTCGGGAATTTTAGACCAAGCTTCCGATAAACTCAGATTTTCGGCTAGTCCGGCACCAACTCTTCGATATATTTCTTGCTGGAAGTATCCCTGATCCCACTGATAACGAGTGGGACCAAATAATTCGATTGGGGTAGTTGCTGAACCATACCACATAGTTCCAGCAACAACAAAAGCTGCAAAAAAAACAGCAGCGATACTACTAGAAAGTACAGTTTCAATATTGCCCATACGTAATCCTTTGTATAGACGTTGAGGCGGACGGACACTAAGATGGAATAGGCCCGCTAATATGCCCAGCGTACCCGCTGCAATATGATGAGAGGCGATTCCTCCCGGAACAAAAGGATCAAAACCTTCCGCGCCCCATGCTGGACTTACAGATTGTACTTTTCCTGTTAGTCCATAAGGATCGGACACCCATATTCCGGGACCATATAAGCCTGTTACATGAAATGCGCCAAAGCCAAAGCAGGCCAATCCTGAGAGAAATAAATGAATTCCAAAAATCTTGGGCAAATCCAAAGAGGGTTTTCCCGTACGCTCATCGCAGAATATTTCTAGGTCCCAATACACCCAATGCCAGATGGCCGCCAAAAAGCACAAGCCAGAAAACACAATATGCGCCCCTGCCACGCCTTCATAACTCCAAATACCTGAATTCGTTACAGTTCCTCCCGAAATACTCCAACCACCCCACGAATTGGTTATTCCTAAACGAGTCATAAAGGGTATAACGAACATACCTTGTCTCCACATTGGATCAAGAACCGGATCAGAGGGATCAAAAACCGCTAATTCGTATAGAGCCATCGAACCGGCCCAACCAGAAACTAGAGCCGTATGCATTATATGGACAGAAAGCAATCGACCGGGATCATTCAATACAACAGTATGAACACGATACCAAGGCAAACCCATGGAAATACCCCTTTATCAAAGAAAAATAGACACTATGTAACTTTATCGCATTGGAATATACTATGTACCTAACCTTTTCAGAGGATTTCGTATGGGAAAAGGTTACTGTTTATTCTATTGAAAATAACGGAAGAATTCTGTTCGTAAGAACAAAGAGAAGCAGATCTATTCTATACCCGATAAGTACCAATACGCAATGGGAGCATGGGTCCCTTTTTTGGGGAACAGATACATGGATACTTTTTTATTATTCGAACGATCGATCCCTTCATTAAACTTTTTATTTATTTTATCTTTCTCTAAAAACCCTCCCTTCCAATTTATGTATAAAATAGAATAAACAGAAAAAAATGATAATGATAAGGACAATAAACCCCATTCTTACGTTTCCATATTAAAGTGAAGTATAGTACTTAATTTTTTTTCTTGAATTTCATGCCCATTGGTGTTCCAAAAGTACCTTTTCGGAGTCCTGGAGAGGAAGATGCAGTTTGGGTTGACGTATAGTGCGACTTGTCAGACATATTGGGTCATATGGGATTTCCCCGTTTTCTCCCCCGATCGAGATATCCTCTATTTCGCCCAAGAAATATTGATTGAAGAATCAATCATTCGGAGCGTGAAGTGCAATTAGATCAATTTCTATTGAGGATAAATATTATCAATTAGAAGAATTTATGGTTGACTTGGACTAATCAAATAAAGTATCCAGGCTCCGTTTAGAAAATACCAAATTGATAGTAGTAATATATGCACAATTCCCGCTTGTAGCATAGAAAATTCTTAATACTTAATCTTAATTCTAGGGACGACCTCAAAATGTCATGCCAACCAGTATGATGAATACATCAAATAGTTTTTTGGGGGAGGCATGAAATGAATTGAAAAAAGTCGTAGCAAAAAGAAGTGGTACTGAGATCATTTGCCCTATATGTGCGAATAGAATTCGGATGGATCTTTCCCCGGAGTAGAACATGAACCTAAAAGAAAAGAATTGAAAGGGCCCATTCGGGAACAAGAAAATGACATCGTGATTTGAATCTCGACGAAACAATACATCAATGAGAGGTTAATTCAATAAGTTCAGTAAATTTTTTTTTTTTTTTTAGGGAAGGGATCAAAACTCATGTTTTTTTTCATGTAAGAAAAACAAACCCCTCCGTTAGAAAAGCGGAAATCCGTTAGAAAAAAAGGGAGATAGGATTGGAATCGACACATTGATTCTTTTTTCGCAATTTTTTCGAACCGTATGCATTTAAAAATGCACGTACGGTTCCTAAGGGATAAAATTTTGTCCTAATCAACCGACTTTATCGAGAAAGATTACTTTTTTTAGGTCAAGAAGTTGATAGCGAGATATCAAATCAACTTGTGGGTCTCATGGTATATCTCAGTATAGAAGATAATACTAAGGATCTTTATTTGTTTATAAACTCCCCCGGCGGATGGGTAATACCAGGAATAGCCATTTATGATACTATGCAATTTGTTTCGCCTGATGTACATACAATATGTATGGGATTAGCCGCTTCAATGGGATCTTTCATTCTGGTCGGAGGAGAAATTACCAAACGTCTAGCATTCCCTCACGCTTGGCGCCAATGAGTTTGATTTGAAAAAAAAAAAGAAGAAGACTAGGCCTTCGCCGTATCGAATATGAATAATAGGTAACAATAGCATGGCACTTCAAATTCGGTATGAACAAACTATTATTTTATTGTTTTTCCTAACATAAGATTTTGTATCGAAATAGTAGTATGAAACAAAGGTTATTTCCGATCTTATGTGTCGGGAGTACATTTCAGCGTTACAAACAACTTTTCTTCCACAACAGAAGTCTCTTTCTCATATTTATGTTACGAAGAAGAGTAAAAAAATGAAAAAAAAAGATCATTTTTCCTTATTTGATCGTATTAAAAAGAAACTTTGGGATTGCTAAATCACAGACGAGATAAATATAGAAAGCAACAGAACCATCATAGTATTTTTTTACTCTTACGATATGAAAAGAAGGGTGGTAAATGGATCATTCAACGATCTGAATCGGATGGATTCTATTTTTTTGTTTCTTCTATATTTATTCTATCGAATAGAAGAGAAGGGAGAAAAAAAGAAATTCCATTGCAGAGCCGTATGCAATGCACAAAAAACGCCCGTACGGCTGTTCAATTCTATTTTTGTGTGTTTTTTTTTTTATACCTTACTTTAGATTTAGCCCAATCGTGCGAAATAGAAGAACTGTGCATGCACGATTTTATATAAATATTATCAGGGTTATGATTCACCAACCTGCTAGTTCTTTTTATGAGGCGCAAGCAGGGGAATTTATCTTGGAAGCGGAAGAACTACTGAAACTTCGTGAAACCCTCACAAAGGTTTATGTACAAAGAACGGGCAACCCTTTATGGGTTATATCCGAAGACATGGAAAGGGATGTTTTTATGTCAGCAACAGAAGCCCAAGCTCATGGAATTGTTGATCTTGTAGCGATCGAAAACGAAAATACTGGGGATCCCGTATAAATACACGATTCCATTTCAAACCATAAGTCGAATTTTCCGTGATTGGATATTGCATGCAAATAATTCATAATCATCAACCATCGGGTTAAGATCGATCTAAACCAACCTGTTCTATTATATAGATACGACATGCCAACAATTAAACAACTTATTAGAAACACAAGACAGCCAATAAGAAATATGACGAAATCCCCCGCTCTTCGAGGATGTCCGCAGCGTCGGGGAACATGTACTAGGGTGTATGTGCGACTCGTTTAGATCATGAGTTCAAAGAAATGAAACAATTTTTCCAATACAGTACCAATCACCAATACCAATGAATAGGATACATAGAGTGAAGTGGAAAAAAATAATTTACTATCTAAAACTAAAAAGATCTCTCATATACCTATATTTTGTGTGTATCAAATTTATGGTTTTCGTTGGTGCAAATCCAAGCATCTCAATTTGTTTGAGATGAGAAGCAACCCCCCCATTGTTAGCAAATAAAGTTATCCATGAAGCGGGGGAAATAGTACTATTAAGAAGCAAAAAGGGTATGTTCCCATTCTTGAAAGAACGGACTAACAAGGTCAGCTACCTAGCTAACTTTCATAATTAAATGCCGTCACTGTATAGATAGCCTTTTTGTGAAAAAATTATTACTGTATAATTGATAATTGATTGGTAGAGCTAAAGAGTGTGAACTATACAAGTTCACAATACCATTTGATTAAATGAAAGAAGGGGCTCCGGTGTATAGAGAGGACCTCACCGTTTACGAAGTAACCATAGAAACGATGGAACCCATTATTTTGTTTCTTTTATTTATTTTAGTATCGCTAGAATTTCTTATTTCCAGGTATTTTACCAGGAATGAATAAAAAATCGTGGTTGGGAAGGTCATAGTAGCAAAAGCCATTGGAATTTATATTTTATATATTGGAATAATCCGTTTTGTTATTAATCAACCGGGGGATAAAAGGATAACTGAAAGAATAGAAATCAATTAGTTATTCATTAAAGTTTAATTTGATTCAATGACCAGAGTTAGACGAGGATATATAGCTCGGAGACGTCGAACAAAAATTCGTTTATTTGCATCAACCTTTATAGGGGCCCATTCAAGACTTACTCGAACTATTACTCAACAGAAAATGAGAGCTTTGGTTTCTTCTCATCGAGATAGGGGCAGACAAAAGAGGGACTTTCGTCGTTTGTGGATCACTCGTATAAATGCAGTAACTCGTGAGGATAAGGTATTCTATAGTTATAGTATATTTATACACAATCTATACAAGAAACAATTGATTCTTAATCGTAAAATACTTGCGCAAATAGCTATATCAAATAAGAATTGTCTTTACATGATTTCCAATAAGATTATAAAATAAAAGAGATTCTCAATTTCTATTATATATTTATATAAAATATTATATAAAATAAAGTTATATAAAATATAAAATAAAAATGATTGAAAAAAAAAATCCCCCCGGAGAATAGACTCCGGGAAGATAGAATAAATATCAATTAAGATAAGTAGTAGGAATGAACGAACATCTTAAAAAAAAAAAAAAGATTTCTTCTTCCCCTATTTGTTGTTTTTTGTAACACAACAATCAAATCTGGATTTGAGGCTTTTTTGAACAAAACATCAATCTGAGCTTGAGTTCGAATTGGAGTTTTGAAGCAATGGAAGAGTATATCTATTTATTTCTGGTTCTAGTACCAGTAGTTCTAGGGATCGACTCGGCTCTCTCAAACTGTTTTTCATTATTAAGAAAAGGTAACAAAGATAAAATACGAGCTTGTTTTATAGCAATAGTAATTAATCGTTGTTGTTTCAAGGTCAATCTATTCACCCGTCTAGATAATATTTTGCCTTGTTCACTAATAAATCGAATAATTAAACTCATGTTTCTATAATCAATTCGATCCCCCGATTCAATTGGGGGAAAACGCCTACGAAAAGATCGCTTGGATTTACGAAAAGGTTGCTTGGATTTATCCATACTTTATTCCTTAGCTCTAAAATTCTATTTCTTTATTCATTTCAGGTCCGACCGAAATAGGTTTTATTTTTATATTTATTTTATATATTTGTATTTTGATATATTTGTATATTATATATGTTATATGTTAAGTTCTTCCTTTTTCTGCTCCTTTGAAAGATCATACACACGTTTCGTTCGATCTATTTCTTTATTTCACCATGAATCGTATGCTTGCGACAATAGCGACAAAATTTTCTCAAGTCTAATCGACCGGGTGTATTGTGTCGATTCTTTTGAGTAATATATCTAGAAACGCCTAGTGATTCCTTATTGACACCATTTTGGGCACAACTGGTACATTCCAAAATAACTCTAATTCGGACATCTTTACCCTTAGCCATGAACCTCCTTTGAATTTTGGATCGACTTAAACTCTTCTATTTTCGACCCGAACCGAAGAATACGAAAAGAACAAAAAAATAAAAAATCAATAGAAATTACTAACTAGAAATTCCATTTCTAAAGATTTCGTTGTAATTCTAATTCCTATTAATTAATAAATAGAACTGTTACATAGTAATCAAATAAAAATAGTAGTCTATCAAATATTAGTCTATAGTAATAATATAAGTAATACAATTTTTTCTAACTATCAATTATTCCTATCCTAATCCCAGTATTTCATTTAAGTATCTTCTTTTCATGCTATGGTTTTGTGGAACTTTTACTTTAGGCTTTAGGCTGGTCCCCTTTTCCATTTCTGTTCCAAAAAAAGGGATCTTAGATCCACCGGATTTTTGCCAAGATTCAATACACTTTTTCTTTCTCTTTCCTTCCTAACAAACTGAAAAAGGGGGCGAAGTTTTAGTCGCGTAGAGTTGTATCTCAAATTTTCTTCATTTTTTTGCATATCGATAACTAGAATTAAAAAAAGGGAAATGACAAAGCATCTGGGAATAAACGATTAATTTCTATCAATAGACCCGCTAAAGACCCAAACCATAGAGTAGTTAGCACAGGTGCTGTGGAGAGATATGTTTTTATATCTCGCATTGAAAATCCTCCTTCTTTAATTGTAATACATATATGGTCAGATGCTGTAGTTCAAGATCATTTGTATTTTTTTGATGAAACCCAAAAGAAGAAATGAAAAGAAAATTGTATTGTATATTATATGTATAATTGTATATAATATAATTTTTAGAATTTCTTAGAATTTCTAATTGTATATAGATAGAGGAGGAAATAACGATGTGGAAAACAAGACATGGATTTTGTACAATGACACTGTACAACAATTTGGAAAGGGATGTAGCGCAGCTTGGTAGCGCGTTTGTTTTGGGTACAAAATGTCACGGGTTCAAATCCTGTCATCCCTACCTATTACTTTTCCTATGGGCAGTAACGAGGAATAAAAAATAAATTGAGTAAGATCGATGAAAATCGATCATAATCTTTCTTTTTATTTTTGCAGACCAATGTATGCAAGACGCATTGGAGGTACAAAAACAAATCCTTTTCTTTACTATCTCCTGTCATAAGAAAGCGCTCTTAGTTCAGTTCGGTAGAACGCGGGTCTCCAAAACCCGATGTCGTAGGTTCAAATCCTACAGAGCGTGATTCCATTTATGTTATTTCGAATCACAATCAAAAAACTTAACAAAATACAGTTGAATTGCAACTTACATTTGACCTCCTACAAGTAGGAGGTCCGTGAAAAAAAATATTATTCAATCAAAGGTCCAACTGATCCCCGCGTCTGTATTGTAAATATGCAGTTACAAATAATCCTGCTAAAGTAATAGGAATTAGACCTAAGACGATTCCAAATAGAAAAACTTCAATCATTTCGATTTGTTTGAGAAGATAAAAAGAAAGGTAAGATCTATCCCTAAATATTAATCTGAAAAATCCATGAATCTCAATGACCAAGAACTCACAATATGACAAAGAATTCGCAATTGACATGCGAAAGACCGTAGAATACTTGAAGTCAAAATATTGATTTTGATGAACCTTGTTCATTCAATTCAGTTCTCATTTCAAATAAGTCGTATCTTGTTCAAACTAATCAATAAAGCTGAAGTTATAGTTGAAGCAGCCAATAGAAAACCGAAATAACTAGTTATAATAGGCATGAAAGAACTAAATTAGATATTTTATTTTGCTACATAGGTTGATAAAAAACTTACCTAAGTTTCCACTTTTTCAGATACGATGAAAAAATCAATTAACAGAATTTGTTTCGTTCTAATTGAAATCTCTTGATTCATCAGTCATTATAGATAGCAAGAATTACATAAATAGAAAAAAAACGAATTGTGACATCGATCAATCCTGCGATTTCTTAATCAATAGATTCATTGTGCAATTTGTGAGTTGAATAAAGTAATAGTAATAAGAACTAACTGTGTCGTGTAATTTTGGAATCAAAGAATTTTCCATTTTAGTTTCAAATTACGTGAATTTTTGGATTTTTCCATTTAATAAGATCTAGTCCATTATCCTTTGAAGTTCTATTCTATAATTCTGTTTTTCCATGTCAAGGAGTTCTTCCGTCTTGTAGTTCAGTCAAGAAAGAACCTTGTTTTGGATCGAATAGAACAATCAATATTTGTAATGTCACCATTGATTGTTCCAACTATGTTCCGTTTCCTTCATCAAATACTATCTACTATATCTATTATAGTATATTTTTTGTACGACCAATAAATTACTTGAAATAAATAGAAAGTATTCGAAAAAAAAAATGGGAACAAAAAAAAAGGTTTATATATTTTACATATAATTGAATTGTATGAATATAATACTTACTATCTTTTATTCTTTCATTTTCAGGAATTATTAGAATAGAACCCATTGATTCACACTCTCACAAGATCTTTACTTTCTATTACGAAGTCAATACTGGAAACCTTATAAACCTTATAAAATAAGGATAAAGAATTTGAGAAATTTCCCATTGATCTATTGAATAACATACAGTTCAGTTATGCATAGACAAGGAACAAAAAAGAACAAAGAAATTATGTAGTTATAGTATTTCGTCTCAATCAGTATCGAGACTGCGTTGCTGTGCTAGAGGAAGGATAGCTATACTGATTTGGTATACTCTAAATACACCTTTGGCGCAAAATTGACGATCTCACAAATAAAAGATGAAATATCAGTGGTTTTCCGTTTACTGATCCCATCTTTCACGGAATCGATTCCCTTTTTTTGAATGTACAAGAATTTTTGGAGCTCAGCATGTCTGGAAGCACGGGAGAACGTTCTTTTGCTGATATTATTACCAGTATTCGATACTGGGTCATTCATAGCATTACTATACCTTCCCTATTCATTGCGGGTTGGTTATTCGTGAGTACAGGTTTAGCTTACGATGTATTTGGAAGTCCTCGGCCAAACGAGTATTTCACAGAGAGTCGACAAGGGAT